AAAAATCAAAACAAATATTATCTCATCTCTTTTTTATTCTTCACGCCCAGGATTACGTCCCGGATCATTAGATAAGAATCCGAAGATGAAGAGAGAAACAAAGAATATTACTACTGTGTAGACGAAGAGTTTAAGAGTAAGCATTGTACAATCTCCAAGATAAGATCATTTTTTTTTTAGGAAATAGATCACCTATTTTACGATATACACTATACATTATTTTGATATGACGCTCTAAAGATGAAAAAAAAAAGATGAAAAAAGGAAGTTTTTGAAATTCATTTTCAAAAATTACTTTCTAATATAATTAGATTCCTATTTCTTCGTTACCAAAAATTTCTTGCCATATATATAATTATATATTGTATGATTGTATGGGATCTTATAAAGGAAAGGTCAAAACAAAAAAAGAAAGAAGCTGATTAAAAATTATTGCCCCTTTATTAAAAATCTATAGAAAATAGAAGATACCCTAATTTTGCTTTTTGAATCGAGGGTTCTTAATGTCAAACTTTTCTTATCTTATGGATTTCTTCGATAAAAAAGAGGATCTTTTTTATCGAAGAAATTAGGAATATGAATTGAATATTGAATATAGATTTCCTTTTTATCGAAAACTTACAGCAGCTTGCCAAACAAAAGCTAATAGAAAAAAGAATAAAGGTATAACCGGCATAATTTCTACGATTGGATTGAAAAAGGCATAAGCCTCGGGCAATTTGGCGAAGAAAAAACTATTTGAATAAAGGGTCAAATTAAGACAGATACAGATGAAATTAAAGATATTAAACATAACAAACATTTTTTTCTTGTTCTTCAATAAAAATTAAAATGAAATGAGAATAAATTACCAGATTGTATTGATTTTTTTTAGGGGAAAATGAAAAAAAAAAGGTATAAAAAATAAATTCTGTTTTTCTTTGACTTCTACCCAATAAAGAATTCTTCCTTACATTCTCCAATCAAATGAGAATAAAAGAATTCTACTTTCATACAATATTTTAATGAAATTCTATGTAATGATCAATTCCTTTTTTTGATTCTATATCTATTGTGTTTCATCCTAGCGACAACATGTCCTATATGTATTTTGGTATGTATTTTGGATGGTTATTGACGAAGAACGAATATTTCGCTTAATTTTTTTAAGACAAAAGAAAAATGGGGCGTGGCCAAGCGGTAAGGCAACGGGTTTTGGTCCCGTTACTCGGAGGTTCGAATCCTTCCGTCCCAGATAATTTTCGTCAGAAACGAAAAATTATTCTCTATTGAAATTTCAAATTGAATTAAAAAAAATATATATACATATATAGATATATAGGGTTAAATTAAGTAGGGTTAAATTAAGCGAAAGACTTTCCTTTCCGGATAAATATCTATCTATCCATAGATAGATAAATGTGGATTATTATGTATCGGTTCAGTCAATGGTTATTCATGATTCCATATTGAATCAATTGTATACGGTTTCAAATTAAAAGAAAATTAGAGGATGTTATGGTAAAACTTCGTTTGAAACGATGTGGTAGAAAGCAACGTGCGACTTGAAGGACATGATTGGTTGTGGATTCTGATATCCACCATTTTCTATTCGAATGAAGATGCTCTTGTCTCGACATAGTTTGTTCTGCTAGAAACTTAATTTCATTTGTCTTAGGTTGGTAAATAAAAATAGCATATGATGGAGCTCGAGCAAAACTTATTGATTCATTTATCGGGAGAATAATCTAGGGTTAGTGACAATCAATAAGTTAGACTAACTTTGTAAATATCTTATCAAAAATTTATGATCAATCTAAATATAATTAGAATAAAAATAGATATGTAAATCTATTTCTAAATATATAGACATATAAAGGTATAGATTCAAATTTGAACAAGTTTGAATGAAAGAAAAACAGTAAAATTTTTTGATCAAAAATGTATAACAAAGGAATCAATCTTTCGTATTATTTTTCCCTTTTCCATAGAAAAAACAAAAGGTATGTTGCTGCCTTTTTGAAAAGGAGTAAGGATCATCGAAGTAATGTCTAAACCCAATGATTTCAGATTTCACAAAGTGAAAAGCAAAGACAACGAATTCCGGAACAAGGAAACACTATTTTTACCTGTCTCAACAATTGGATCAGAATGAGTAAAAAAAAAAAAAAATAGATCTAAAAGGAGACAAAAAAGGAGGTTAGAGACAGCTCAAAAAATTCTAAGGATTTCCTTTCGAACTCTTTAAAAACTACTTGAGTTAGGAGTACAAATGATATTTTTTTTTCTGTAAAGAAGCAAAAAGGCTCAAATTCTAGTCTAATTCTTTATGGATCTACTTCTTTTTTTATTTCTATCTATATAGATAGAAATTAGGAAATTAGAATCATTTTTTCTTGAGCCGTATGAGGAGAAAACCTCCTATACGTTTCTAGGGGGGGCAACTTTTATCTACATCTATCCCAATGAGTCATCTATCGAATCGTTGCAATTGATGTTCGATCCCGAAGAGAAGGAAGAGATCTTCGAAGAGTGGGTTTTTATGATCCGATAAATAATAAAACTTATTCAAATGTTCCTGCTATTTTATATTTCCTTGAAAAGGGCGCTCAACCCACAGGAACTGTTAATGATATTTTAAGGAAGGCAGAATTCTTTAAATAAAGAATTTCGAGTTTTTTTTACAAAAAAGAAAGGAAAAAAGTCATCAATAAAAAAAAGGTAGGCTAATTAGTACCTATCTTTGTGTAATTCTTTATTCTAATTCAAAGTTTTTTCTTGCTTCTTTTTGTGGAACCCCCCCCAAAAAAAAGGGGGGGGGTAATCTTTCTTGTATTTTTATTGTACCTTTCTTTTTTTTCGCTCAAATTTCTTATTTCTTCTTTATGTTGTGTTAATCCAATACAAATTTATATAGAATTCCGTGAAATTTGTTTTCTAAAAAGTACATTCATATTGACAACGGTGTTTCGAACAAATATAATTTGATTGTAGAGAAATAGATCTTTTTATCCTCTTATTCTCATTCCCTATTGGTTCTTTTCTTCACTTTAGGAAAATAGAAGGTTTTGATGGATTTATTATTTTTTTTAGACAAATCAAAATATACAAAATGTATTTTAATGTATTTTATTAGCAAAAAGAAAAAAGAAATTGAAAAAAAATTGGTTGGCTTTTCAATTTTCTCATTTTCTTTTATTTTAAATCTATTGTTTTATGAACCTGATCCGCTTGTTATTTTGTTATTTAGATTTGTTGCTAGTTCCATGTTTTGACGCAGTTTTGCAGTAAAATTCCCTTCTTTTTTTGATCATATCTACACTTCATCTTTATCCGGGTTGCTAACTCAACGGTAGAGTACTCGGCTTTTAAGTGCGACTATGATCTTTTACACATTTGGATGAAGTAATTCGTCTAGACTTTTGTTAGAGTTTATAAGACCGCGACTGATCCTAAAAGGTAATGAATGGAAAAAAAAGCATGTCGTAAAAAGAATATAAAAAAGACTAATAGAATCATAGAAAAAGAAGAAATTGAATACTCATAATGGAACATCATAATTTGTCCTTTTTAGAAAAATTTTTATGTTTATTAAAGTATTTGATATATTTGATAGGTGGGTCTAGTGAATAAATGGATAGAGCTTTATGGTTCCAATTTGAGTAAGATAAAAAAGAAACGAGCTTATCTTCTTAATTTGAATGATTACCCAATTAATTTACTAATTAGACGTTAAAAATAGATTAGTACCTGATGTGGGAAAAGGTTTTCTTGTGAATTTTGAGTGGACCTTTGATTCTTTTTTTTTTAATCCTAATTATTTTTTAATATGGATTGGAGACGGATGTGTAGAAGAAATAGTATAGTGATAAAAAAAAAGAATTTTTCTTTTTTTCCAAGGTCAAAAGAGTGATTGGGTTGCAAAAATAAAAGATTTTTACCCGTTTTTCTTCTTTTTCTTAATTTTTCTTTTTATTCTAGTTATATTAACAAAGAAATTCAAAATGGATATAAAGGGAAAGAAAAAAGATCTGTAGATTGGGCTCTCTGTCTCCGGGGTATATATTCTTTATTTGTTCTTACTTTTCTAGAATCTTTTACTTCTTAGATTACTATTACATGATTTACATCACAGTACAGTATATAGTAAAATAATCAGATATTTTTCTAAAATTTTAATAGTATTTTAGTATAAGATAAAAAAGAGACTATATAAAACATAAAATGTACACATGCGCCGTTCTGACCATATTGCACTATGTATCATTTCATAACACAATAAGTGCCTCCCTTTTTTGGTTCCAGTAAAAATGTCTGTAAATGACAGAATTACAAAGATATTTAAATTGAAAAAAGAAACATTTCGTCAACAAAACTTCCTATATCCGCTACTCCTTCAGGAGTCTATTTACTCATTTGCTCATGATCATAGCTTCAAGAGTTTTCTTTTTTACGAACCTGTGGAAATTTTTGGTTATGACAATAAATCTAGTTTAGTACTTGTGAAACGTTTAATTAATCGAATGTATCAACAGAAATCTTTGATTTTTTCGGTGAATTATTCTAACGAAAATGAGTTTTGGGGGCATAAGAATTATTTTTCTTCTCATTTTTCTTTTCAAATACTATCAGAAGGTTTTGGAGTCGTTCTGGAAATTCCATTATTGTTGCAATTAGTATCCTTCCTTAAAGAAAAAAAAATACAAAAATCTCAGAATTTACGATCTATTCATTCAATATTTCCTTTTTTAGAGGATAAATTCTCACATTTAAATTCTGTGTCAGATCTATTAATACCCCATCCCATCCATCTGGAAATCTTGGTTCAAATCCTTCAATGCTGGATCAAAGATGTTCCTTCTTTGCATTTGTTGCGATTTATTTTCCACGAATATCATAATTTGAAGAGTATCATTACTTCAAAGAAATCCATTCACGTTTTTTCAAAAAAAAAGAAAAGATTTTTTTGGTTCCTACATAATTTTTATGTATATGAATGCGAATATCTCTTTCTTTTTCTT